CTTGAATACCCACTATGGTAGAATATTCATGTGGTATTTTTTCAGATTTTGCGCGTGTAATACATGTCCCTTCTATTTCTCCAAGTAAAGCTCTTCGCATCGCAATGCCTATGGTGTCGGCTTGACCTTTCATAAGTGGAGACAAAAGAAAGCGTCCATAATAAAGACGCTTACTATCTGTCCTTGATTCAACACACTTCCACTGTAGTGTCCGAGTAGATACTGTTACTTTCTCTCGAACCATAGTAATATAATATTATTTGATCGAATCATTTATTTCTCTTGAAATTTCTTTAATATTTTTTTTATACACGTCTTTTTTTAGGAGGTCTACAGCCATTATGTGGCATAGGAGTTACATCCCGTACGAAAGTTAATAGTATACCACTTCGACGAATAGCCCGTAATGCTGCGTCTCTTCCGAGACCGGGACCTTTTATCATGACTTCTGCTCGTTGCATACCTTGATCGACTACTGCACGAATAGCATTTCCAGCTGCCGTTTGGGCAGCAAAAGGTGTCCCCCTTCTTGTACCTCTAAATCCACAAGTACCAGCCGAAGACCAAGAAACCACCCGGCCTCTTACATCTGTAACAGTCACAATGGTATTATTGAAACTTGCTTGAACATGAATAACTCCCTTTGGTATTCTACGTGTATTCTTACGTGAACCAATACGTCCATTCCTACGCGAACCCACTTTTGGTATAGTTTTTGCCATATTTTATCATCTCATAAATATGAGTCATATAGATATATGGATATATCCATTTCTTGTCAAAACAGATCTTTTTTATTTGTACATCGGGTCTTTTAGAGAGTTTTTTTTTACACTATCCTTGTCTTTGTTTATGTCTCGGGTTGGAACAAATTACTATAATTCGCCCCCGTCTACGAATTAGTCGACATTTTTCACAAATTTTACGAACAGAAGCTCTTATTTTCATATTTTTAATTCCTTAAACTTAATTTGAAATCGACTTCTTGGAAGAAAATGAGTTTCTTGAAATTTTGAAATTCGGATCGTATTCTCACGGAAACTCATGTTAAAGTTGAAAAACCACCGAATCCCTCGAATATTTGTTGTGGCGTTCCTAAATGATACGCCCTCTGGCAGATATAAGAAAGATTACCATATATAACACAAAATTTCTCCGCCTATTCCTTTTAGTCGAGCCTCTCGATCTGTCATTATACCTTGAGAAGTAGAAAGAATTACAACTCCCATTCCGCCTAAAATTCTAGGAATTCTTTGATAGTTAGAATAGATTCGTAGACCAGGTCGACTGATCCGTTTTAAATTTAAAAGATTTCTATAGGGGCCCTTTCTATTTCTTGTGTGGCGCAGGGTTAAAACCAAAAAGGATTTGTCGCTTTCTCGATGTTTCCTTACATTTTCGATAAAACCTTCTTGTAAAAGTATTTTTACAATGTTTTCGGTGATATTAGTAGATGCTATTCGAACGACTCTTTTTCTATCCATATCCGCATTGCGTATAGAGGTTAATATGTCAGCAATAGTGTCCCTACTCATGATGGACTAAAATTCTTGTTGCCCCCAAATTTGTATATAATCAACATGTTTTTTTTTTACTTATTTTTTTTTCATAAAAAAATTATATTATTAAATTAAAGGTATATGCGTGAAACACAATCTACTAAATAACTTTGAATCTAGTTCTTTCCAATACCCTACTATAACTATATCGTAGTCTCATCTTAAATTTTAAGACTATTATAATACCTCGGGGGCTAATGAAACTATTTTAGTAAAATTTAAATGCCTCAATTCCCGTGCGATCGCACCAAAAACGCGAGTTCCTTTAGGATTTCCTTCTTGATCAATGACAACTGCGGCATTGTCATCATATCGTATTAGCATACCGTTGTCGCGTTTAAGTTCTTTGCAGGTACGTACAATTACAGCTCTGACCACTTCTGATCGTTCTAGGGGCATATTTGGTATTGCTTCTTTAATCACAGCAACAATAACGTCACCGATATAAGCATATCGGCGATTACTAGCTCCTATGATTCGAATACACATCAATTCTCGAGCCCCACTGTTATCTGCTACATTCAAATGTGTCTGGGGTTGAATCATTTTTTTATTTGTTCTTTCAATGCAAAGGGCGAAGAAAAAAAAAAGAAATATTTTTTGTCAAAAAAGAAAAAAAGAAACCTTGCATTTTTCATTCCCAGGATTTCTTTTCTTTGATTCTACATTCTTATCCCAAAATAATAAATTGAGTTTTGATAGGCATTTTGGATGCTGCTATTGAAATTGCTTTTCTGGCTATATTTTCTGCGACTCCACCCATTTCATAAAGTATTCGTCCTGGTTTAACAACAGCTACCCAATATTCAGGAGAGCCTTTACCCGAACCCATACGTGTTTCTGTGGGTCTTACTGTAACTGGTTTGTCGGGAAATATACGTACCCATATTTTTCCACCACGACGCGCATTTCGTGTCATTGCCCGGCGCCCCGCTTCTATT